TTACACAGAGGAATGGAAAAAATCGCGGAAAACCGAACTATTATACAATGAGGGAGATAGAAAAAGAGGGAGATAGAAAAAGAGAGAGATGGTAGAAAAGGGGGAGAGATGGGGGAAGAAGATAGGAAGGGGAATAAGGGGGCTCTTTAGGCAGGAGACGGGGGAATTCCTTAAGTTAAGAAAGAAAAAAGAATAAGAACACGGATACATAACATAAAAAAAAGAATAAATAAGACGATATTCGCCCTCCCCCTACATATTTAATTTCTTCTCCTATACAAAAACCAGCAAGACCTACTCCATTGGTAATTCCATCAATGACACCCTTATCGAAAAACTGCGTTAGTTCAGTTAATCCTCTTATACCCAGGGTAAAGACCCTAGTATAGAAAATATCTATATAACCACGATTATATGACCAACTGTATATCTTTTTTTTTACTTGATCCGAAAAAAACTTTTTCGGACCCTCTTTTACAAGAGAATTTATTAAATCCAAATTCTGAAAAAAGGAATAAGCGGATCCATAGAAGATATATGCTATGGATAGACCAAACATAGCTAGACTTACAGAAGAAATTGCATTAGTGATAAATTCATATGAATTTATGGAAGAATTAGAACTTTCCTGGAAAAAGTTTATTGAGGGAGTTAACCACTTTGATAATATGGTTAACTCCGCTATTCCATTATCCATTACTCCATTATCAAAATGGATTCCTATGGATCCAATGAACAAAGTAAAAAGCAGTAATATAAAAAGAGGGAATAGCATAGTATTTCCCGTTTCATGAGGATAGACAAAAGTGTTTTTAGCCCCAAAGGAAGTACTAAAGGACCCTATCCTATTTCTTGTATTACCATGAATTTTGGATCTATTTTGTGAAAAAAAAGAAACTCCACTCTTCGTTGTTGATAAAATGAAATCTCTATTCACTCCTTTGGGTATCCTTTTTCCCCATAAGGATATTGAATACAACGAACCCTCTTTAGTGCTACTGTAATTTTGAAAATGAACACGCAGGTACCCATCAAAAGTAAGTAAATATATCCGAAACATATAAAACGCAGTTAATCCTGCAGTAAAAGAGGCTATTATTCCAAAAAAGGGTGAATACAACCAACTATTACTAAGGATTTCATCTTTGGACCAGAAGCAAGCAAGAGGTGGAATACCACAAAGAGAAAGCGTACCCCATAAAAAAGTAGTTCTTGTAATTGGAACGTATTTTCTTAAACCACCCATAAGAACCATATTCTGACTTTTATCTGGTGAATATCCAACAAGAGGTTCCATTGAATGAATAATGGATCCGGATCCCAAGAACAATAAAGCTTTCGAATAAGCATGAGTGATCAAATGGAATAAAGCAGCTTGATAAGAACCTATACCTAGAGCTAACATCATATAACCCAATTGAGACATTGTAGAATAGGCTAAGCTTCTTTTAATATCTCTCTGAGCAAGAGCTAAAGTAGCTCCTAAGAAGAGTGTTATTGTACCTACTAAAGAAATGAAACTCATTATTAAAGGTAGGGATATGAAAAGAGGAAGAAGTCGAGCTAGAAGAAAAATCCCCGCAGCAACCATAGTTGCTGCGTGTATAAGAGCCGAAATGGGAGTGGGTCCTTCCATAGCATCGGGTAACCATACGTGAAGAGGGAATTGTGCAGATTTCGCAACTGCACCAAGGAATAATAAAAAAGCACACAAAGTAGTAAGTAAGGAATTAATCCCATTATTAGGAATCCAGTTATTAGCTATTTTGAACAAATCCCTAAACTCTAAACTACCTGTTATCCAAAAAAAACCTAAAATTCCTAATAACAGACCAAAATCCCCTACACGATTAGTTACAAAAGCTTTTTGACAAGCACTCGCTGCAATTGGCCGTGTAAACCAAAAGCCTATCAATAAATAGGAACACATTCCCACAAGTTCCCAAAAAAAATAAATTTGTATCAAATTGGAACTAGTAACCAATCCCAACATGGAAGTATTGAAAAAACTTATATAAACAAAAAATCTCAAATATCCTTCATCGTGAGACATATAATCGTCACTATAAATAAGAACGAGGATTCCTACAGTAGTAATTAGTATTAACATAATAGAAGTAAGCGGGTCGATCAAGTATCCAAATTCTAAGGAAAAATCATTATTGACGGTCCAAGACCATAGATATTGATAGATAGAACTTCCATTTATTTGTTGAATAGATAGGTGAACTGAGAATACCATAGCTATACTTAAGAGTAAAACACAAGGAAAAGCCCATATGCGACGAAGATTTTTTGTTGCTGTCGGAATAAGAATAAGTCCAAACCCCATTGACATAATAACTGGAAGTGGGAGAAGAGGGATTACCCATGCATATTGATATGTATGTTCCATAAGAAAAGAAATTGCAATTTTTACTTGAAATTTTTCTATAAAATAAAATTGTTTCCGATTCACCAAACCAATTCTTATCTCTTTCTGAAGGAATTCCAAAAAATAAGAATAAGACAAAATACTGGAATTCTTCATTTTTCCAAATTTCTCTCATTGAAATAATCAAAAATGAAGAATGGGTTTACTTGGTTAAATTCAAAAAGTTAATTAAATAACTTTGTTACCTAGTTATTACCTAAAGAAGGATATTTGTTAAAATACAAAAAAGGATTGAATCATTTTACTTTCTATTCATTTTTGTATTTCTTTCTATTAAAATGAAGATGAAGCAGCTCTCATGTTTCGTAACTGATTGATTGAATTCCAATGAAAACCTATGTTTATAGGAAATTATCGAATATTCCTTACTTCATATAGAACTGAAATCCTAATGACTAGAATTACCTAAGTTTTAGAATGTCTTATTTAAGAGACTAAGTATTTTTTTTGTTTTGATTGGAATTCCATTATGGAATACCATTCTGAACTTAATTAACTATTTGAATTTTCCCTTCCTTTTATCCCCCCATCTTATATGGGGGATAGGCCGTAGATCTATATATGGAGTATACTTAATATATAAATTGATTTAATTTAAATAGAAAACCTTTGTATATATTCTATATTATTAAAACAAAGTATAAAATATATATGAAAAATATGCTAAAAAATTCTTGTCTTATCCGCATTAGAGAAAATCAAGTAAAAAAGAATTCAGAATTTCAGTTCAGTATCTAAGTATAAATACTAAGAAAAAGTATAAATACTAAGAAAAAACAGAAAGAAGGATTGATTTGCGGCAATAGATGTCTTTCACATACAACTAGAAAAAAAGTAATCTCCTTTTTGAATGGCAGTTCCAAAAAAACGTACTTCGATGTCAAAAAAGCGTATTCGTAAAAATCTTTGGAAGAAAAAGACTTATTTTTCCATAGTACAATCTTATTCTTTAGCAAAATCAAGATCATTTTCCAGCGGTAGCGAGCATCCAAAACCAAAGGGTTTTTCTGGGCAACAAACAAACAAATAATCTGGTTTTGGAATAATCTGAATTGACCTATCCCAAAGAAATTCCAATTATTTAAAATGAATAATTCGGATTAATTAATGAATGTACTTTTATGTGTCGAATTCCTCGGTACAATATTCTTAGAACTAACCCCTCTGATATATAGAACAAAAGTTTTTGGTATACTGTGTCCTAAGTATTCTTTTCCTATCAACGAACTTTTCATAATAGAATCCTCATAATAAAATATGAGGATTCTATTATGAAAAGTAGAATATTCTTGCAATAGGACTTACAACTTCTACCTATCTTATCAAAAATCCACAAAAAAATAGGTTTAGGCTTGGTAAATCATATTAATAAGAGCATAAAGGCTTTCATTCTAGAAATTTTGCTAAAATCCAAAATTCTTTGTATTTAATGATGAAATTATAGAAATTCTAATGGATAGATTGAAAGATTTTTTTTTATTTCAATGAGAAACTAATTAGAAAAAAAATGAGTTCTATATTGCAACTGAGAAAAAACAGTTCCAACTCTTTCAAGCTTTGTTTCTATTGGGCAAAGCAAGAGTTTATTGTTAAAAAAAAAAAAAATCCCCAATGATACTACCAAACGAAGTCCATTTTAATGAAGATTCTAATGTTCCTAAATTCTATGGACTCTCCCAATCTCGACGATTTGCGAGAAAATAACTATTATTCTTTTAACTTCCCTATTATTTAAAGTTAGCCGCCATGGTGAAATTGGTAGACACGCTGCTCTTAGGAAGCAGTGCTCAAGCATCTCGGTTCGAGTCCGAGTGGCGGCATTCTCGAAAAAGAATACAATAGATTAGAAAATGGATTCAATTCGAAATTTCCAATTTTGTAATGGGACCTTCTCCTTATGCTATTTGCAACTTTAGAACATATACTAACTCATATCTCTTTCTCAACCATTTCAATTGTGATTACAATTCATTTGATAACCTTATTAGTTCGTGAACTTGGGGGATTACGTGATTCGTCAGAAAAAGGAATGATAGCTACTTTTTTCTCTATAACAGGATTCTTAGTTTCTCGTTGGGCTTCTTCGGGACATTTTCCATTAAGTAATTTATATGAGTCATTGATCTTCCTTTCATGGGCTCTGTATATTCTTCATACGATTCCTAAGATACAGAACTCTAAAAATGATTTAAGCACAATAACTACGCCAAGTACTATTTTAACGCAAGGCTTTGCCACGTCGGGTCTTTTAACTGAAATGCATCAATCCACAATACTAGTACCTGCTCTACAATCTCAGTGGTTAATGATGCATGTCAGTATGATGTTACTAAGCTATGCAACTCTTTTGTGCGGATCCTTATTATCCGCCGCTCTTCTAATCATTAAATTTCGAAAGAATTTCAATTTCTTTTTAGAAAAGAAAAAAAATGTTTTAAATAAAACATTTTTCTTTAGTGAGTTTAGTGAGATTGAATATTTCTATGTAAAAAGAAGTGCTTTAAAAAACACCTCTTTTCCTTCATTTCCAAATTATTACAAATATCAATTAATTGAGCGTTTGGATTCTTGGAGTTATCGTGTCATTAGCCTAGGGTTTACCCTTTTAACCATAGGTATTCTTTGTGGAGCAGTATGGGCTAATGAGGCGTGGGGATCCTATTGGAATTGGGATCCTAAGGAAACTTGGGCATTTATTACTTGGACCATATTCGCAATTTATTTACATAGTAGAACAAATCCAAATTGGAAGGGTACGAATTCCGCACTTGTAGCTTCGATAGGATTTCTTATAATTTGGATCTGCTATTTTGGTATCAATCTATTAGGAATAGGTTTACATAGTTATGGTGCATTTACATTACCATCTAAATGATTACATAACATAAAACCTTCGTGAAATGAAAGTTTTTCCATTTTTGTTTGATTTGAGAACCCTTGAACGCCTTCTCAAAGGGTTCTCAAAAATTCGAGATAGATCTAATTAGACTTTTTTACTTTTTTCTGAATTATTTGGTTTTTCCACTATGGAATATAGAGCGGACTAGTAAAAAAAAATTATTTAGGATAATAATTGGATAAGAGAGCCTCTACCTTGTCAACCGATAGCGAGAGAACAAAATCTGGATAAATACCAATTCCTATTACTGGTAAAAAGATACAGATTAAAAGAAAGAGTTCTCGTGGTCCAGAATCCACCAAATTTGCGTTTGGAACATGAAATAGCTTGTATCCATAGAACATCTGGCGTAACATAGATAATAAAAAAATAGGAGTTAATATCATTCCAATTGCCATTACAAAAGTAATTAGCATTTTTGGTATTAACAGAAATTTTGGACTAGTAATTAGTCCAAAAAATACTACTAATTCTGCAACAAAACCGCTCATTCCTGGTAAGGCAAGAGAAGCCATTGAAAAGCTACTAAACATGGTAAAAATTTTCGGCATTGGGATAGATATCCCCCCCAGTTCTTCGAGATAAACAAGACGCATTCTATCACAAGCCGTTCCCGCCAAGAAAAAAAGTGTAGCACCAATAAATCCATGGGATAGTATTTGTAAAATAGCTCCATTGAGTCCAATGTTGGTTATGGAACCAATTCCTATAATTATGAAACCCATGTGAGATACGGAGGAGTAGGCTATTCTTTTTTTGAAATTTCGTTGACCAAGAGAAGTTGAAGCTGCATAGATTATTTGCATCGCTCCTATTATTACCAACCAGGGGGAAAATAGATAATGAGCATGAGGTAACAATTCCATATTGATCCGAATCAATCCGTATGCTCCCATCTTTAATAGGATTCCCGCTAAAAGCATACATGTACTGTAATGCGCTTCCCCATGGGTATCTGGTAACCACGTATGTAGGGGTATAATCGGCAATTTGACAGCATAAGCAATAAGGAAGCCAAAATAAAATAGTATTTCCAATGTTGCAGGGTATGATCGATTAATTAATCTTTCCAAATCTAATCTTGGTTCGTTGGAACCATATAAGCCCATACCTAGAACTCCGATTAAGAAAAAAATGGAACCGCCTGCAGTATACAAAATAAATTTTGTAGCTGAATACAGACGCCTCTTTCCCCCCCACATGGATAAAAGTAAGTAAACAGGAATTAATTCTAACTCCCACATGATAAAAAAAAGTAAAAGGTCTCGCGAAGAAAATAATCCTATTTGACCACTATACATTGCTAGCATCAGGAAATAGAATAATCGCGAATTCCGGGTAACTGGCCAAGCTGCTAAAGTAGCTAAAGTAGTGATAAATCCTGTCAATAAAATAGATCCTAATGAAAGTCCATCGATTCCCAATCTCCAGTGGAAATCAAAGACATCTATCCATTTAGAATCCTCCTTTAATTGGATTAAGGGATCCTCCAATTGGAAATGATAACAGAATGCATAAGTCATTAGAAGGAATTCTAATAAACAAATAGATATAGTATACCACCTAACGATTTTGTTTCCCCTATGAGGTAAAAAGAAAATTAATGAACCTGCAAATATCGGCAAAACAACAAGTATTGTTAACCAAGGAAAATAACTCATGATAAAGTGATAAAGAGAAGATACGTTTTGACCAGAAAAGCCCGTGCTCGAAATAAGCGAGCACAGGCTTCCTCGGTAAAGAGGAATCAGACGATTCAAGTGGAGTTTTTTGTAACGTATCAATAAGATAGAGCCATGCTGCGGGTTGTTTCAGGCCCTAAATAAACGCGGACACTTAAAAAATCTGTTGGGCAGGCAGATTCACATCTCTTACAACCCACACAATCTTCGGTTCTCGGCGCGGAAGCAATTTGCTTGGCTTTACACCCATCCCAGGGTATCATTTCTAATACATCTGTTGGACAAGCTCGTACACATTGAGTGCATCCTATACATGTATCATAAATTTTTACGGAATGTGACATTGGATCTATAAATTTTCCTTTTCAACATAAAAATTTTCGATCTGGTAAAAATGAAATTAGTACTATATGAGTCATATGTATTGTAGACACCAGACGAAGCAATGGTTTATCCAAACTTCAACAAATAAATAAATAAAAAATAAATAAATAAAATAATGCAATATATTTCTTAATCCGTTTGTGAGAAAGCGTGAAAAGAGCCAAGAGACTTGAATTTTTGGCTTCAACAATCATAATTATATGAATTGTACATACGAATTCGAATTAGCCAATTTATTGGCTATCGTCTTTTCAATATAAATTATTGCAATATTCAAATTGCAATATCAATGAATTGCAAAAATTCAATAAGTAAAAAAGAATACTATGTAATAACCTAATCAAAAAATAGATATTATAAAATAATAAAATAATAAGAAAATAGAAGAAAATAGTATTAGATTTCTATTCATCTTAATATTTGATATTATTATTATATGTGCGCCTTTGTTTAGAGGATTTTATGTCTAATTATTCAAAAAATTAGATTGATTGATACGAGTTGATTTCTTGTTACGATGGATGGAAGAAAGAATGGATAGTCCAATAGCTGCTTCAGCAGCCGCAAGGGCTATAACAAAAATTGCGAAAATGTCTCCTTTTAATTGGCGACTATCAAATAGATCAGAAAATGTTACGAGATTTAGATTAATTGAATTCAGTATAAGTTCAAGACATATTAGAGCTCTAACCATGTTTCGGCTTGTGATCAATCCATAGATACCAATCGAAAATAAATAGACACTAAAAAAAAGTACATGCTCAAACATCATTAACTAACTCCTTATCAATCTCGATTCATTTCAATATGAGGACAAGAATTGAACCGATTCCATTAATTAGAATAGAACAGTTACACAACAAAAGAGAAAAGAAGGTATTTGTTGGCAGTAGATGGGTTTTACTAAATCAAAATTGTGATTCTTTAGTTATTTATTTTAGATTTGAAATTCTAAGAATTTTGACTAATTCTAAGTATTTCTTATTGCCGAGCCATAGTAATTGCACCTATTAAAGAAACTAGAAGAATTATGGAAATGAGTTCAAACGGAAGATAAAAATCAGTTGCTAAATGAATCCCAATTTGTTGAACGTTATTTATGAGACCCTGTTCTACTATTTGGTTTGATCTTGTAGTCCAAAGAATTCCATACCATGACGTATCTGGGATAGTAGTCATTAGTGAAAAAAGAATAGTTATACAAACGAGTGAAGTGAACCCATCTCCAATAGTCCAATAATTCTTATTTTTAGACCATTCTGAGCCATTTACGAACATTACGGCAAATATGATCAAAACATTTATAGCTCCCACATAAATAAGAAGTTGTGCGACAGCTACAAAGTAGGAATTCAATAAAATATAGAATAAGGATATACAAACAAGAACTAATCCCAGCGAAAAGGCAGAATAAATTGGGTTGGTAAGTAATACTACTCCTAGACCTCCTAGTAGAAGAACAAATCCCCCAAATAGCACAAGAATCTCATGTATTGGTCCAGGTAAATCCATTATGGATAAGAAGAAATTAATAGTATAAAATTTTTCATGAACTGACTAAAACTAAAAGATTCAAGGAAGGAAAAAGGGATTAGGATATTTTTTTGTATATAAGTTGTATAGTTAGAAATGACATCACGAAAATCTACTCTCATTTTAAATCAGGAATAATTTGCAATAAGCAGTAGTTATTCGTTTTTCTTTATAGTTAATAAAAAACTATTGGATTTTTCTAACAAAAAAGATAAATCCTAGTAACTAATAATTAGTAACCGTTCTTGAATTCCAAGATTTTTCTTCGTCTATTTTACTTTGAGTCGAATTCCTAATTGTTTGAATTGTGTAATCTCCCATTATGGAGATTGGTAACCGACTCAAAGCAATTTGATTGTAATTCAATTCATGACGATCATAAGTAGAAAGTTCATATTCTTCAGTCATTGATAAACAGCTTGTCGGACAGTACTCAACACAATTACCACAAAATATACAAACTCCGAAATCAATACTATAATTAAGCAATTGTTTCCTTTTAATATCCTTTTCAAATCTCCAATCCACAAGGGGTAGATCTATCGGGCATACGCGAACACATACTTCACAAGCAATACATTTATCAAATTCAAAGTGGATTCGCCCCCGGAAACGCTCCGATGTAATTGATTTTTCATAAGGGTAGTGAATCGTTATAGGTAAACGATTTGTGTGGGATAAGGTAATTATGAAACTTTGACCAATGTACCTTGCAGCGCGTATTGTTTGTTGACCATAACTCATGAACCCAGTTACCATAGGGAACATATTCTAAATATCTATGAAAAAGATATGTTTCTTTCTCTTGTTTGAGAGAACTTTTGTGTTGAAAATATTCTTACTGTTATTGTATTATCTTATTTATAGTGAAACAAGTTGGGAAGAAGTTGTTAATAAGAGATTGCCCAGGGAAATAGGTAAAAGAAATTTCCATCCAAGATTTAATAACTGATCCATTCTCATCCTGGGTAAAGTCCATCTTATTGTGATAGAAATGAAGAGAAATAAATAAGCTTTAGTTAATGTAATAAAGATACCCATTGTCATTTCCAAAATTCCAACCATTTTATTCATTTGGAAAAATTCAAAAAAGGATATATAGGGAATAGAGAAATTCCACCCGCCTAAGTAGAGAACTGTTACAAATAAAGAGGAAACTAATAAATTTAGGTAAGAAACAAGATAAAATAAACCATATTTGATACCGGAATATTCGGTTTGATAACCTGCTACTAATTCTTCCTCTGCTTCTGGTAAATCAAAGGGTAATCTTTCACATTCTGCCAAAGAAGAAATTAGAAAAACCAGAAAACCTATAGGCTGACGCCAAAGATTCCATCCAAAAAAACCATATTTTGACTGTGCTTCAACTATATCAACTGTACTTGAACTGTTAGATAATCATAGTCGATGATAACATCACAGTTCCCACCGCTATTCCAAAACCGTACATGAAACCTTAGCTTCATACGGCTTCTCTATGATCAGAAAAAAGGAAAGGGTTGTTTCGTTTCGGTATTATCCCCCTGGGCATAGATAGAATTAGGTAAGATAAAATCGATTGGAAAGTCCTAAATTAGACCAAAGGAATTCCGTCTGCTAGAATAAGAAAAAGCGCTTCCGAATTGATCTCGTCCTTTATAATATAATGAAAATTTTTCTTTGTTCAGTAATAACTTAATCTTGGAATAAAACACTCGTTATAGCAATTAATAAATGAAAAGAATTAGGCATTAATTCATGAGGAATTCTGTATTAATATGAATAGAGGAAGGAAAAAATAAATAAATATCTTTTTTTTGTATTGCATTCCATATCTTTTGTCCTATTCTTCTTTCCCCGGGGAAGGGTACTTAAAAAGAAAAAAGGAATAAAGGATTAATTCGTTCTTGATAGCCATTTCTTTAACAAGTGAAAGGGAACATACTCTGGATCGGAATCCGAAGAAAGTACTACTTGATCATTTCCACCAATTTCAAGTCCTTATTATGATTCCTTTTATGAGGAAAAATCTCTAATGTCTTAGATTCCCTCATTACTAATCCTTTATGTACTTTAGTGTTCCTAACCCCTCACTAATTTTTGATGGATTCCCCTTATGATTATAAGTTATAGTAATAACTCGGAATATTCTAGTAATGGAATTCCATATCGCGAATCCTTTATTCTTGCCCGCTTCAAGATATGATGACTAATCAAAAAATCTCAACCTTGGGGTAAAGAGTTTACACTACTTATGTTTACTTCAACTTTTTTCTTGTACGTAGGAAATGAGATTTTTTCTTTTTACTACAAATTAATAAGTTGTTTTGTTTCACTCATATAGCTATCTAGTTTAACTTACCAACCCGAGAATAAGAAAAGGAAGATAAATATTCAATGGATTTTGGAGGAAAAAGATCCTATTTTAACGAATCACACGTAGAGATATTGCTAGCACACAAAAAGTTAATGGTATTTCATAACTAATAGATTGAGCAGCAGCTCGTAGACCGCCTGAAAAAGAATATTTATTATTTGAGCTATATCCTGCCATAAGAAGACCAATAGGAGCAATACTTGAAATGGCAATCCATAAAAAAACACCAATACTAAGATCGGCTAAAACAAAACGATATCCCAAAGGGATAACTAAAAAACTTAATAAAATTGATATGACTGCTATAGAAGGTCCAATGCTAAATAAAGGAATATCTCCTCGGGATGGCAGGATATCCTCCTTAAAAAGTAGCTTAGTTCCATCGGCTATAGCTTGAAGCAGTCCCAGGGGGCCAGCATATTCAGGACCAATACGTTGTTGTATCGATGCGGATATTTCTCTTTCTAACCACACAATTACGAGTACTTCTATTGTGATTCCCAGTAGGAGGGTCAAAATGGGTAGAATCCATATCAGTCCATAGACTTCTTTTAATAATTCCGATTTCGAAAAAGAATTGATAGTTTCTATCTCTACCCTATCTATTATCATTTCAACGATCAACTTCCCCCATAATGATATCTATACTACCTAATATCGTCATGATATCAGCCAATTTCATTTTTTTAACTAGTTGAGGAAGAATTTGCAAATTAATAAAACCGGGTGGACGAATTTTCCATCTCCAGGGGAAAAGACTATCATCTCCTACCAGATAAATTCCTAATTCACCTTTTGGAGCTTCCACTCTTACATAAAGCTCTTGCTTTGACAATTCAAAATTGGGCGAAGGTTTTTTACCAAGAAATCGATATTCAAAATCATTCCATTCGGAATTCTTTGTTTTCTTAAAGCGTCGGACTTCTAAATTCTCATAAGGGCCTCCAGGAATTTTCTCTACAGCCTGTTGAATAATTTTGATGGATTCCCTCATTTCACCCATTCGTACTAAATAGCGAGCTAATGAATCCCCTTCTTTTTGCCATTGGACTTTCCAATCGAATTGGTTGTAAGACTCATAAGGATCAACTTTACGAAGATCCCATTGTATTCCAGAAGCTCGTAACATCGGTCCCGATAAGCCCCAATTTACTGCTTCTTCTCCGCTAATAAAACCGACTCCTTCAACTCGTTCTAAAAAAACGGGATTCCGTGTAATAAGTTGTTGATATTCAACAACTCCTCGTAAAAAATAATCACAGAAATCTAAACATTTATCGACCCATCCATAAGGTAGATCGGCGGCTACCCCTCCGATGCGAAAGTAATTATGCATCATTCGCATACCTGTAGCAGCTTCAAATAGATCATATATCAATTCTCTCTCTCTAAAAATATAGAAAAAAGGGGTCTGTGCGCCTAGATCCGCCATAAAAGGTCCAAGCCATAACAAGTGAGAAGCTATACGGCTCAACTCTAACATAATTACCCTAATATAGCTGGCTCTTTGGGGTATTTGAATATTCTCCAAGAATTCTGGTGCATTTACCGTTATTGCTTCTGTAAACATAGTAGCTAAATAATCCCATCGTGTTACATAAGGTAAGTATTGTATAATAGTTCGGTTTTCCGCGATTTTTTCCATTCCTCTGTGTAAATAGCCTAATATGGGTTCACAATCAATAACATCTTCACCATCGAGAGTAACGATCAGTCGAAGAACACCATGCATTGATGGGTGCTGAGGGCCCATATTGACTATCATGAGATCTTTTCTTGTAAGCGGTAGACTCATATCCTTTCTTCCTTAATTCATTATTCCATGAAAATGGATTATTCCATGAATTCCTCAAAACGAGGCTCATCAAAATGAAAAATCTAAGACTACTATAAGACTACTAATAAAATAAGAAAAAAATTCGAACGATTAAATTACTTCTCCCGAATATCCAACTGACTGATTAATTTCTTATAACGTACTCTATTTTTCTTTGCCAAATAAGCCAGCAAACGTTGACGTTTTCCCAAAAGTCTTCGTAGACCTCTTTCCGATGAAAAATCTTTTTTGTGTAATTCCAAATGTGAAGCAAGTCTCCGTATCTTATTGGTGAAACTGAATACTTGAAATTCAACAGAACCCCTGTTTTCTTCTTTTTCTTCTTTAACCATAAATCCCAAAATTTTTCTACCTCCTTTCTTTTTCATGTATTTTTCTGATCAGGAAAAATAAAAAATTATGTCAGTTATTTTGAAGTTATTCTAATCTCGTACACACAAAAATTTGCAATTATTCATCCACTACTGGAATTTGGATTTATTTTATCGATGCAAATTGGATTTGGATAGAAGGGTACATTCTTTTATTTTAGATAGAAGAAACATTTCTTCTATCTAAAATAAAAGAATTTTGCTGATTTATTTATTGCTATATCCAATTTATGGAATTGATACACCATTTAATTGATATCGTTTAGCAAAATGAAACACAGCATATGCATCCATCTTTCGGCTCGAGAATTTCACGGGATAGAGATATGGTATAAGAAATAGGCTATTAAGTAACTCTAAATGAATTGTGGATACATCTGTATCCTTAACATACTGAAACGACTGCCATTATTCGTATCAAACCAATAGCGATTCATACAAGCTAAATCTTCTAATCAATGGTGGGCCAATAATGAATTTTTTTGCATATGTATTAAGACGCTTGGCCTGATTTCGAAATTGTCCAGAGTTTTTTATGTTGTTTTCATTGCAAAATGATGGACCTCCTTCCGTAACTTTCCAATTACGAGTACGAGAATTGAAAGACATGAAAATTCTCAATTCTCTACGGCGTCTAGGAGATAGATAGAATATTTTCAGGAACAAGAAAATCAGAAGAATCTTTCTCTCTATTCACTACCATTCCGCGTCTTCGACTTCTATTAGTTTCTTTTCTTCTTTAATGCAATAGCTATAGTTTGATATAGAATCCATTTCTCAAAGTAATGGAAACCATTCTCGTATAGGAAATGGTTCGAAAATCGCTATTCCATCTTTTAGGTATCGTGAAAAGTGATACCTGTGAAGATCGTGCATTTCAGTCACATTCAGATCCGCTTTTCGAGTCCATGATATAACCAAATTGGATGGATCTTCCACCCGTTTAGCTAAGAAAGAATAGATGCAGAGGTGGATAATAGATCGATATGAAGATCATGAGCTGCCCCATAATGAAACCGCCAGTAGTCGCGAATATCTCCTTCTTCCCTAATCCAAGATTGGAGAAAGAAGATCTAAGAGGGACCTATGGAGAATGTGGTCAGAAATCCATAATAGAGTCCGACCACAACGACCGAATTAATTATCCTCATCGAGAAACTTAGACTACTAAGTAGAAAAGGTAGAAAAGATTTGAAAATCATGGCATGGGTCTCCTTTTTTTCTTTCTTTAGAGTTTTCTATATGCACAATTTCTCGATGTTTCGATGAGAATTTCTTGACTTTCCATATATAGAAAGAGATAGACTATAAATGACATCTCTTATGTAAATAAGACCAAAGGGATGGATATTAAATGATAGGAAGTGCTAGGAAGTGAAATAGAATGAAATAGAGCCACTTTGGGCTTCCCTATGAAATGAGGCATGGAACGGAGTCACTACGAAGAAATTCCGGGAGTTACGAAAGAAGCTTCGGACTCATATTGTTCATGGGTTGAGAG